AGAACAAACAAAAAGAGAAGAAAACAAAGAGAAGAACAAAAGAAAGGAGAAAGCGCGAATAGACATAGCAGAGGCCTGGGATACCATTCCATTTGCGCAAGTAATAAGAGGTTCCATGTTACTAACTCAATCTATTTTTAGAAAATATATTCTATTACCTTCATTGATAATTGCAAAAAATATTGGACGTATATGCCTATTGCAACTTCCTGAATGGTCTGAGGATTTACAGGAATGGAATACAGAGATGCATGTTAAATGTACCTATAATGGTGTTCCGTTATCAGAAACAGAATTTCCGAAAAATTGGTTGACAGACGGTATTCAGATAAAAATATTATTTCCTTTCTGTCTGAAACCTTGGCACAAATCGAAACTAAGATCCTCTCAGAAAGATCTAATGAAAAAGAAAAAAGAAAAAGATGATTTTTGTTTTTTAACAGTTTGGGGAATGGAAGCTGAACTTCCTTTTGGTTCGCCCCGAAAACGACCTTCCTTTTTTAAACCCATTTTTAAGGAACTTGAAAGAAAAATTGGAAAATTTAAAAAGCAGTATTTTCGAGTTCTAATAGTTTTTAAAGCAAAAACAAAATTACTTCGAAAAGTATCAAAAGAAACAAAAAAACGGGTTATCAAAAGTGTTCTTTTTATAAAAAAAATAATAAAAGAACTTTCAAAAGTAAATCCAATTCTATTATTTCGATTAAGAGAAGTAGAAGTATATGAATCGAGTGAAATTAAAGAAAAAAAAGATTCTATAATCAGCAATCAGATAATTCACGAATCATTTAGTCAAATTGCATCTCCGAGTTCAACAAATTCTTCATTGACAGAAAAAAAAATGAAGGATCTGACTGATAGAACAAGTACAATTCGAAATCAAATAGAAAGAATCACAAAAGAGAAAAAAAAAGTAACTCCAAAAATAAATAATATTAGTCCTAACAAAACAAGTTATAATCCTAAAAGATTCGAAAAATGGCAAATATTAAAAAAAAGAAATGCTCGATTAATTTCGAAATTACCCCTTTTTTTGAAATTTTTCATTGAAAGAATATACACAGAAATATTTTTATCTATCATTAATATTCCCAAAATGAATACAGAACTTTTTCTTGAATCAACAAAAAAAATTATTGATAAATCCATTTACAATAAGGAAAGAAAACAAGAAATAATTAATAAAAAAAATAAAAATCCAATTGCCTTTATTTCGACTATAAAAAAGTCACTTGATAATATTAGTAATAGTAAAAAAAATGCACCTATTTTTTATGACTTATCATACATGTCACAAGCATATGTATTTTACAAATTATCACAAATCCAAGTCAGTAACTCGTATAAATTTAGCTCTGTTGTTCAATCTCAAGGAATCCCTTTTTTTCTTAAGCCTGAAATAAAGGATTCTTTTGAAACACAAGGAATGGTTCAGTCGGAATTAGGAGATAAGAAACTTCCGAGTTATGAAATGAATCAATGGAAAAACTGGTTAAGAGGACATTATCAATACGATTTATCTCAGATCAGATGGTCTAGATTAATACCAGAAAAGTGGCGAAATACAGTTCATCAGCGTCGTATAGCTAAAAAATCAAATTTTAGCAAAAAGCATTCATATGAAAAAGACCAAGTAATTGGTTCCAAAAAACAAAACCAATTTGAAGTATATTCATTATCTAATCAAAAAGATAATTTTCAAAAATACTATAGATATGATCTTTTATCATATAAATTTCTTAATTATGAAAATAAAACGGAATGCTTTTCTCCCTTTCAAGGACATAAGAACCAAGAGCTTTCTTATAACACGCCTAAAGAAAGCCTTTTTGATATGCTGAGAAACATCCCTATCAATAATTTTCTAGGAAAGGTCGATATTCGCTATATGGAAAAAACGGCCGATAGAAAATATTTTGATTGGAAAATTATCAATTTTTATCTTAGACAAAAAGTCGATATTGAGGCCTGGATCACGATCGATACCAATAGGAATCAAAATACTCAAATTCGTACTAATAATTATCAAATAATTCATAAAAAAGATCTTTTTTATCTTATGATTCCAGAAATCAATCCACCAAACTCTCACAAAGTTTTTTTTGATTGGATGGGAATGAATGAAAAAATACTAAAGCGTCACATATCGAATCTGGAACTTTGGTTCTTCCCAGAACTTGTGTTACTTTATAATGCCTATAAAACGAAACCTTGGTTTATACCAAGAAAATTACTTCTTTTAAATTTGAATAGAAATGAAAATAGTAGTGAAAATAAAAAGATCAATGAAAAGAAAAAAGGAATTTTTTTGATACCATCGAATAAAAAGCATCGAAATCAAGAAGAAAAAGAACCCACAAGTCGAGGAGATCTTGGATCCGTTCTCTCACAACAAAAAGATCTTGAAGAAAATTCTGCAAGATCAGACATGAAAAAAGCGAAAAAGAAAAAACAATACAAAAGCAACACGGAAGCAGAACTAGATTCCTTCCTGAAACGTTTTTTTCTTTTTCAATTAAGATGGGACGATACTTTGAATCAAAGAATGATGAATAATATCAAGGTATGTTGTCTCCTGCTTAGACTGATAGATCCAAAAAAAATTACTATCTCCTCGATTCAAACGAGAGAAATTTGTTTGGATATAATGCTGATTCAGAAGAATTTAACTCTTACAGAATTGATGAAAAAGGGAGTATTGATTATAGAACCCATTCGTCTGTCTGGAAAAAACGATGGCCAATTTATTATGTATCAAACCATAGGTATTTCGTTGGTTCATAAGAGTAAACACCAAACTAATAAAAAATACCAAGAACAAAGATATGTTTCTAAGAATAATTTTGATGAAACTATTTCAGCACATCAAAGAATAACTGGAAATAGAGACAAAAATCATTTTGATTTGCCTGTTCCTGAAAATATTTTATCGTTTAGACGTCGTAGAAAATTGAGAATTCTAAATTGTTTCAATTCAAAGAATAGAAATGGTGGAGATAGAAATCCAGTATTTTGGAATGGAAAGAACGGAAAAAACAGCAGCCAAGTTTCGCATGACAGTAAGCATCTTGATAGAGAGAAAAAGAAATTAATGAAATTAAAGCTCTTTCTTTGGCCTAATTATCGATTAGAGGATTTAGCTTGTATGAATCGTTATTGGTTTGATACCAATAATGGCAGTCGTTTCAGTATGTTAAGGATACATCTGTATCCACGATTGAAAATTCGTGGATAATACACTTTTTCTATATATCCTATACCCTATATATAATATAGGGTATATGAAAATATAATATATAATATAGGGTATATGAAAGCAAACAAATACACAGATCACATGCCTTGTCTCACATTTCATTCTAATATCCAATATGAAATAAATGATGGCTCAATTAGATCTCGAAATGAATCAACAAAAACTTCTTCGTTTTAAATCGAAATTCTTCGATGCGAAAATGTACCAATCCTTTTCTATCCCTATCTAAATCCAATTTCAAATTGAATTGAGTGATTTGAATTCAGAAAATTAGGAGTTCATAAATAAATTCGGATTAGATTATTGTATATATCACATTCAAATTAATGGCATTATTATTACTGATCGGTAAAATCCATATTTTTTTTTAAAAAAGGGAAAGGGGATTTTTTTATGGTAAAAAATTCATTCATTTCGGTTATTTCTCAAAAAGAAAACGAAGAAAACAGGGGGTCTGTTGAATTTCAAGTATTCAGTTTCACGACTAAGATAAGGAGACTTACTTCACATTTGGAATTGCACAAAAAAGACTCTTCATCTCAGAGGGGTTTGCGGAAAATTTTGGGAAAACGTCAACGACTGCTGGCCTATTTGTCAAAAAAAAATAGAGAACGCTATAAAGAATTAATTGGCGAGTTGAATATTCGAGAGATAAAAACTCGTTAATTTGAAGCGTGATACCATTTGAGCTTAGTCGTTTCAATTTTGATGAACTTCTTTTTACTTTCAGCAATGCATGGGAAGAATGACTCGGGAAAAAACTTATGATTGCACCAACTACAAGAAAAGACCTCATGATAGTCAATATGGGCCCTCACCACCCATCAATGCATGGTGTTCTTCGACTGATCGTTACTCTCGATGGTGAAGATGTTATTGAATGTGAACCAATATTGGGTTATTTACATAGAGGGATGGAGAAAATTGCGGAAAATCGAACAATTATACAATATTTGCCTTATGTAACACGTTGGGATTATTTAGCTACTATGTTCACAGAAGCAATAACCGTAAATGGACCCGAACAGCTAGGCAATATTCAAGTACCTAAAAGGGCTAGCTATATCAGAGCTATTATGTTGGAGTTGAGTCGTATCGCTTCCCATTTGTTATGGCTTGGCCCTTTTATGGCAGATATTGGGGCACAGACCCCTTTCTTCTATATTTTGCGAGAACGAGAATTGATATATGACCTATTCGAAGCTGCTACCGGTATGCGCATGATGCATAATTATTTTCGTATCGGAGGAGTAGCTGCTGATCTACCTCATGGCTGGATAGATAAATGTTTGGATTTTTGCGATTATTTTTTAACCGGGGTTGCTGAATATGAAAAGCTTATTACACGGAATCCTATTTTTTTAGAACGAGTTGAAGGCGTAGGCATTATTGGCGCAGAAGAAGCACTAAATTGGGGTTTATCAGGACCAATGCTACGGGCTTCCGGAATACTATGGGATCTTCGTAAAGTTGATCGTTATGAGTGTTACGACGAATTTGATTGGGAGATTCAATGGCAAAAGGAAGGGGATTCATTAGCTCGGTATTTAGTACGAATCAGTGAAATGACAGAATCCATAAAAATTATCCAACAGGCTCTGGAAGGAATTCCAGGGGGACCCTATGAGAATTTAGAAATCCGACGCTTTGATAGAATAAAAGACCCTGAATGGAATGATTTTGACTATCGATTTATTAGTAAAAAACCTTCTCCAACTTTTGAATTGTCCAAGCAAGAACTTTA